TAATATTCTTTTTATATATTAATATTCTATAGAAATATTTTTTTCTATATGCTTTCGATATTCTTTAATATTATTTATAGAATACGTTATAGCTATATATATTAGAATATAATATATGTAATAATAGTATAATATAAAATATGTAGAATAGTATATTTACTATATATAGAATAATAGTATAGTATATAGAATACTATTTACTATTCTAAAAAATATGAAAAATATTCTAATTTTTTTAGAATTTGAAATAATGAATAATTAGATTACAGTAAACAGTAATTTATATTACAATATATAATATATATATTCTTATAATTAAGATGAAATATGTATAATGTATACATTAGAATTCTAAAAAATTGGATGGATTATCAAAAGAAATTTGATAAGTAATTAGAAAGTCGATATTTCTATCGAATTACTAAATTAAGAAATGTATTTTTGATTTTAGTTTTGTTATATAGGGTCTTTATATGTACGCTCTAAGGAAAAGAATAAAAAAAAAAAGAATCGAACGTTCGAGTATTCTAAATTCTATCAAAAAATGATAAAAGGACGGACAGATAAAATAGATATATATGTGGTATATATATCTTTCTATTGAATTGCGAATACAGAGATAATAGAATCATTTCTGATTCGACCAAATATGGGTATCCGATATCGATGAAAGAAAATCAATCAAACAAATAGAAGGAAACTTTTTTCAATATGGGAATAGGTATCTAATAAATTCAACAGTTCCGGCATAGAATTTCATTCTCATAATACAAATGAAACATAATACAAATGAAAAAAACATCCTAATGAGATCCCAATCTCAAAGAAAAAAAGGGGGATATGGCGAAATTGGTAGACGCTACGGACTTAATTGGATTGAGCCTTGGTATGGAAACTTACCAAGTGAAAACTTTCAAATTCAGAGAAACCCTGGAATTCACAATGGGCAATCCTGAGCCAAATCCTGCTTTCCGAAAACAAACAAATAAAAGTTCAGAAAGTGAAAATCAAAAAAGGATAGGTGCAGAGACTCAATGGAAGCTGTTCTAACAAATGGAGTTGACTACATTTCCTTTCGCAGTAGGAAATGAATCCTTCTAGAAAAATTCAAGAAAGGATCAAGGATAAACATATATATCTATATATATGTACTGAAATACTATTTTCATTGATTAATGAAGACTCCAAACTTATATTCTTCTATTTGTAAATATTTCTATCACAAATGAAAGATGTGAATCAAATCAATTACAACTTGAAGAAAAAATGGAATATTCATTGATCAAATCAGTCACTCCAGCATAGTCTGATGGATCTTTTGAAGAACTGATTAATCAGACGAGAATAAAGATAGAGTCCCATTCTACATGTCAATACTGACACCAATGAAATTTTTAGTAAGAGGAAAATCCGTCGACTTTAGAAATCGTGAGGGTTCAAGTCCCTCTATCCCCAAAAGACCTTTTTCTTCTCTAATTTTTTATCCTATATCCTCTTTTTATTTGAAAAATTCGTTCAAATTCATTATGTGTCTTATTCAGTCTATTCTTTCACAAAAGGATCCGGATGGAATCTTTCTTTTTGTTATCATAAGAACAAGTCTTGTTGGAATTTGTATTGTAGTTGACTATATTTGACACACGTAGAATCTTTTTATCTATGATAAACGTACAAATGAACATCTTATCTTTGAGCAAAGAATCCTCATATGAATAATTAAGAATACATAATCATTACTACTACTGAAACTTACAAAGTCTTTTTTTTTTTTTTTAGTTGACATAGACTCAAGTAATTTCTTACAATGAGGATGGTACGTCAAGAATGGTCGGGATAGCTCAGCCGGTAGAGCAGAGGACTGAAAATCCTCGTGTCACCAGTTCAAATCTGGTTCCCGGCGATTCATTTGTATGAGTATCTATTCCCATATTCATTTTAATGAATATGGGAATAGATATATTTCTTAGTGGTCTTGATCATCCTACATAATTTATCTAGGTGTCCGGAGATATGCTCTTTCTAGATGAAGAATAAATACATGTATATTCCAGGTATATACAGTATGTAAATGAATTATTCGATTTTGTTTCTCTTTTTTCTGCTCTCCAAAAAGAATGTTACTATTTCAACAATATTCAAATGGTTAAATTAGTTGGTTGAAAGACCAAAAAGTTTAATCTAGGGGAGTTCAGAGGTGGGAATAGTCAAAATTCATCTCAGATACATTACAAAGAAATCCGGTCCATTTCTTTGTATTTTCTTTGGTATTTCTATTTTCTTCATTTCTTTGATCGTACTTTTCTTTTTCGTAGCCGGATATATAATTGATGTTGATGTGCATCTTACATAGTGAATGATGCAGTGAATGATGCAGAACTTTTTCAGTTCATCCTATTGGCTTGGCTCATCCGAAATAAGTATCGTTCAAATTTTAGAATCTCAATGAATCCCTATCTTATTCTCTTCTTTATTTCCAAATCTTATTATTTATCTCATCCAT